TTCTATACTAATCGAACCTTACTCTATGTATTTTAGTATTTAATCAAAATGAATTTTTTTTTTTTTTTAATTCATTTTGGAAAAATTTGAAACTAAAAATCGAATCTTTGACAAACGGGATCAAAAAGCATTATTATTTCAATACAAGACATTATTATTCCGATACAAGAAAGGGCTATAGAAAATTCCTTCTTATTTTATTGTGTCGAAGGCTGGGAAGACGAATAAACCCTCCTAGAATCCCTTGTTCCCCTCATTGATACTTTGTTTGTTTATATTCTTCACTTACTTATTTTATGTTTAGTATCTAGCCGAATTTGATTCTATTCGAATACAAAATTATTAATACATTCTATGACATTTCAATATGACAATAATGACATAATCATATGGCTCTAATCTAATTTAGATTAAAAAAAAAAAAAGAAACGTGAAGTTAAAGTCAAGTAGTCTTCTTCACAATATACATACTTTGACTAGGCGGTACAAATAATTACCGAACCCTGGGAGAAAAGGAAAAGATTTTATTAGTATAAAAAAGCAAAACAAAAGGCTTTTCATAATTTTTTTGATTATACATAATTATATAATTTAATTACCAACAAAAATTTGGTTCTTTTTACAAACTTTATGTTGATAAATCCGCGGACCTAGAAATTCATTTCGGACAATTGAACCTTCTCAAATTGTTTCTTTTTAAGAACTAAAAATATTTGTGCCAAAATAACAGATGCCAAGAAGAACAAAAGGCCTTGGACACGTAATGGATCTTGAAGTACGATTTCCGCATCCCCCTGGCCAAATCCACCCACATTAGGATTACTCGTTAATGGTTGATCAAGTTTGATGGATTCGCCCTCTGAAACAAGAAGTTCCGGTCCTGGGGGGATAATATCAACCACTTGACGTCCATCTGATGCATCCGCTATGGTTATTTCGTATCCTCCTTTTTCTTTTCGTATAATTTTGCTTACTATACCCGCTGCTGTAGCATTATAAACATTATTGTTACTCTTGCTACCGTCGGGATAAATCTGACCCCTTCCCCTGTTCCCGCCTACGTATATGGGATATTTTAAGAAGTGAACATCTCTCTTAGTAGCAGGGTCCGGAGAAAGAATAGGAAAGGTAACTTCGCTATATTTCTGACCAGGAACAGGGCCTATCACAAGAATATTTTTTTTAGTAGGGCGATAGTTCTGAAAAGACAAATTGCCTATCTTTTCTTTAATCTCGGGCGAAATACGATCGGGGGGGGCTAACTCAAACCCATCGGGTAAAATAAGAACAGCCCCTACATTCAAAGCCCCCTTTTTACCATTAGCAAGAACTTGTTTTAGTTGCATATCATAAGGAATTCGAACAACGGCTTCAAATACAGTATCAGGAAGTACCGCTTGTGGAACCTCGATATCCACGGGTTTATTAGCTAAATGGCAATTGGCACATACAATACGGCCAGTCGCTTCTCGTGGATTTTCATAACCCTGCTGCGCAAAAATGGGATATGCATTTGAAATGGGTGTCCTAGTTATTATATATATCATGAGCGATATGGAAATGGATCGAGTAATCTCTTCCTTTATCCAAGAAAAAAGAGTATTTATAGTTTGCATGGTCCAATCATTGGTATCGAAAATTTATACAATAAAATTAGGTAGGTCCCTCGTGTAGTATAGTTCCCTATCTATGATTCTGCTATTTACTAAAAAAAAAGATTAATGGAATATAGGAGGAATCCCTTGTAGGAGTAGAAAAAATAAGTCGAATTTTGAATGTTTTGTTATATACAAAGTAACAACCATTATAATTTGATCAGTGACTCATTTTTCAGTCATTCATTGAATGATAAATCACTACAAGTGAAGGAGATACACGATTTAAATAACGGAAGATCCAATATTTAAAAATTGTATCTAGAATAACCGGAAAGGTGGAAACAAGACCGGATATAATTTGATCGTTATGGGCAAATCCAAAATCTTTGTAGAAAGAACCAATCATTAGTTCCCAACCGTGGGGGGAGTGGAATCCTATACATAAATCAGTTAATAAAAGAATTGAAAAAGCTTTTATTGTATCGCTTAAGTTATATAGGAATTCTTGAACCCAAGAGTTAAGAATAACAAGTTCTTCATTACCTAGAATAGAATAACCACTTAGAATAACTAAACAGATTACATTTGTCGATAAGTGCAAAATCGTATGGATACAATCCTCATTGTGTATCTTGATTAATTGGATCGTTTCTTTGTAGATTCCGATACGAAGCTTTTCTAGATGTGTTTCCGAGTATTCCTTTATCATTTCGTCTAAGAGGACGAGTTCCTCTAATTCTATGAATTTTTTTATAATACTCTTTTCTTGAATGATATTCAAGAAAATTTCGGATTGCCTAGTATCCCACCAATTAGTAACCCAAGATTTCAGACATTTAGTAAATGAGAGAGAGATCCACCAGGGCAAAAATACTATCGATGCAAGATATAGAAGGGGAATGAATGCTTTATTTTTTGCCATTTTTCGTCTTTGAATTTTTAACGAACTCGCCTCATTCATCAACTCCATACGATACTAACTAATATTCATATCAAGGATAAGTTCTATTACAAGTCATCGAACCCATGAATCTATTCCCTGTTTTTTTTGTGTATGATTCAGCTGTTACTACTTTTTTTTGAAAAAAAAAAAGCATTAACTCAGGTCATTTTTCAAAATACTTCAATTGGTACACGCAAGAAATAAGCCAATTCAGCAGCTTTTTGCTCAATTTCTCGTGGAGTCAAATTCTCATCAGTACGAGTCAAGGGAATAGTCCCGTGGCCTCTGATTTCCATATAAAGGACACGACGAGCATAAATACCCTCTTTAACTTCTATTCTGATGGATTGGATATCTTTCATAAGGAATTGGAGTAAGATGCGACGATTTTTTCCAGGAAATCCCCAACGAAAAATACACACTATTCCTTCTTTTCTATCGAATCGATCATAACCACTACCTACATTCCACGAAATTGTGCACCACAAATAGGAGCTAATAAAGAGACCCGCAATTCCGTAGAAAGACATTACGATCCCCTGTGGAAAAAAAATGATTTGCGGAGACGGAAATAAAGATATCAAATTCCTACCAAGATAACTGGAAATTCCAACTAAAAAAAAACCTAATGAACCTAAAAAAAGTATAAAGGCCCAGCAAAAATTACTTGTTTTTCGAGACCCCGCTATAAGTTCTATCCATATATGTTCTGATCGACAATTCATACTAGATCTAGTTGTATTTTATTGAAATTGAGAGAATAATCCAAATTAATTTGACTTTTTTGTGTGTTTCCGAAGTAACTCTCATCAACTAGCACTATTCCGATGTGAACTTTTAGGAGTAATTCATCGAATTGCTTAGATCTAAAATAATAAGATCCACTTCGTCTTCGTATAATTCCCTATAAAAATTTACATATGGATACATTAACTTTACATTTCAGACATTCGCCCCGATCCCAATTTTTTTTTTTCAAATAGCTATAATTCATTTAAGCATATATCATGTTTCCCCATGCATAATAGCTTATGCTCGGGGAAACCACATCATATGTTTTATTCTAAGAAATAAATATCTGTGTTATGTTATAAGTCTTGAAAAAAAAAATAGATGAGATTTGGCCCGATCATATGTATATCTAAAAAATCCTCTTTTTTTGAACATAAAGAAATAAAGAAGCCATTGCAATTGCCGGAAATACTAGGCCCATTAAAGGCACAAAAATAGAGGGTAAGTTATAGATAGTTGTCATAAAATGGATACCTGTATTTAATATTTGTACCTGTTATTGTTATATTGTTAGAAAGGTATCGTATAATCATTATAATTCATATATAATTATACTAAGTATAGCTAAGTGAGTATATGTGAGTACATAATTGAGTATGAGTATATATAAGTACATAATATATATAAATAATATATATAAATAGAATAATCTAAATTTATAAATTTTTTAATTTTATATAATAAAATAAGTGCAAGGACTAACTAAATAGAATTTTTCATCTTTCTACATGAAATATATATATGTATGATAATCTCCCTTTTTGATTATTTTTTATTATCTTGTTTTTGTCTAATAATTTGAATTTAATAAACTTGAATAAAATAACCAAATAAAAAAAAGTTTCTTACATACAAATTCCCGAAAAATTTGTTATAATCCGATCCAGCAATAGGGATTTCTAGTAAAACTCGGGATTCTCAAAAAATATAGAATCTTGCACCTTTCTATACTTTGCTATTTTTTATATGTGAATTATATACACATAAGATAAGAAGGGAACGTAAAATTATCGTTTTATTCCCCTTGCCTAATTTTCATTTTCATTTCGTGGAAGAAAGAATTCACTCTTTTTTTTGTTTGATAGAGGTTTCCTGATTACTAATCAGAAATATCGGTAAAAAAAAATTATCCGCATAATTCTTTTTACAATTGAATCTTATGTTACAAAATGTTATCAAAGTAAAAATCAAATCCGAAGAATGGATTTTTACTTTGATTTCTCTAAACTAAATAACTACTTGTTCTACAAAAAATAAAATAATAATATTCAATTTTTGTTTTTTATTATTTTTATTATGCTTTACTTTTATTTGATTTAATTTTGATTCAGAGGAAAGAAAGCATGGAGCTGAAATAACTCACTCAGAACGCTTTTTAAAAGATTACGCGGTACGATTGGATCGAATAGGCCCTTATGGAATAAATATTCAGCCGCTTGTGAGCCCTCGGGTACTGTTTTATTCAATGTTTGTTCAATTACTCTTTTACCCGCAAATGCAATGTAGGCATTGGGTTCAGCAATAATGATATCCCCCAACATACCAAAACTAGCTGTCACCCCACCAGTAGTAGGAGATGTAAGGATTGATACATAGAATAACTTTTTATTTGATTGATAATCATATAAAGCAGAAGATATTTTAGCCATTTGCATCAAGCTCAAACT